TGAATATCAGAAAAGTCCATTTTCTTAAAGTCTCTTTGCTTCATTCCTAGCAAGCACCGTTCCAAGTTCTTCTTTTATTTATTTTGCTACCAGTTCACTAGGGATAGTTATCTATTCAATCTGTTTGTCTTTCAAGGAGGTTTCTTTTAATTTTTCTTGGTGACTTAGTTGACTGCCTTACTTGCTTGGCTATCAGCTTCCATACCTGCTAACGAAGGAGCTATCTCACTACGTTGACTATTACAGGCCTTCCACAGTTCGCTAGGTCTAGTTCAGCTTTAAGTGTCTAGCCCAGTCGAATATCAATAGGTGCAATAACTAGCATCGTAGATAAAGGAAGAGTCTCTCTCTTGGTTTTGGGGCAGAGGTATGGCTCTTAGCAAGCACTTTTAGCCCTGCTGCTCTAGCAATATGCTCCAGCTGCTGCTGATACTATTGGTGGTGCGTATGGTACTTCAATTCAAAAGGATCTGGTACTGGATACACTACTTGATGTGGGTATGAATAAGCAAGAACTTGAAAATAAAAGTTCTACAACCCTAGTTTATGCCGCCTATGCTACTGTCTCTGCCTTTGCTTATAGGTATGATTATAGGCACTTAATATGCTACAGTACTGGTTATGCTTAACTTAAAAAGTACCCGTCTTAGCTACTAATGCTACTGGTCTTTCGACTGGATCTACCCTTGCTTCCTATGCTGCTACTGATACTGATAGTTATGCTGGTGGGTTGACTGGTCTTGTTACTGGTGCTGGCTATGCCACTACTGTAACCTCTGTCTATGGTGGCTGTGCCCCTGCCCTTAATGCCTTTGCTTCAGCTGATGGTACTGGTGGGGGATTCAATAGTTTGTTTGGCAAGGCACAAGCTTGATTTATGTATATAGATGCGCGGCGCAGCAGGCAATGACGAAACCCCCTTTATAGGGACTGAAAAAACTCCAACTCGGTCTTGAACTGACACAGGAATTGGATTGACTACGGGATCTGCTTACTCCCCAGCACCCAGATTCGCTGTATTGACTAGGTCAACCAGATATGGAACTTCGAGCAAGTACTAGGTAAACTCTGGCACGAGAAGAAGTTTTTCTGGGCGAGAGAGGGCAGTTCGGACGTGATCGAGCTGTCCCTGCCTCCTGCTTTGGCAGAGATGAGTGGGAGGAGTGTGGAGTCAGAATCGATGATCGAAAGAGTTGTGTTAAGCAAATGGCCCGCGGTTGACTAGTCTGATTTACAGATCCTTCTATTCTAAACCTCACCTCAACCTGCTTTTTTTTTTTTTTTTAGACTTGGATCTAGGGGCCCAACCCCATATTCCTGCTCGAAGAGATGGTCATCTGTGCTCCACAGCTACTGGTGTCATCACCCTCATGAGAGGGGGAACCAACCAAGATGTATGTCGTCCAACCCAACCTCAGACTCTTTCTTCCCGACCTCCTCTCTGGCCGCAGTTATTTAGGTGGTATCCCGAGATTGAAGAGATCGACTCCCTCCCCGGAACACACGAAAGAAAGATATGAACTAGGTAAATAGAAATGGAAAAGAGATGTTTCCAATTCATCAAAATCAGAAGCTTTTTCTACATCCATATGATGTACTAAAGTAGATCGATATTGCCCATATAATAAAAGCAGATCTTGGTCCATGGAGTCCCAAGAAGGTAAGAACTCCAACCTATCCGATGCTTCTTCGGCCAAATACAATATACAAGTGGGACCTGCACTATGAGCAAGCTGTGCGAAAAACCGTTTCTTTTTTCCGGTTCCGAAACAACTTGGGCGAAATGGGGTTCTACCGGGAAACCATAGATTTTTGAGTTTTCGCCATTGGTTACTGGTCAAGCCACTGGAATGGAATAAGATAAGAATCTCTGGAGATCTTTCCTCTCCACTTACTCGATACAGGCTTTCTCTCTGTAGAAGACTTCTTCCGAATGGCATAATTGTCCGATCTTCCTCGATCTTCAAAGAAGACTGACTCCTCCTACTCCTCCTCCTTCATCGTCCTTGGTCCTTGTACAACCGATTTCCCGATTGTTGTTCTCTGCTCTTACCTGATTTAGTTCTTCTTCCATTCTTACTAATACTAAGAAGAAGATGCAAAAGGTAACTGCATTTCCCACATAGAAATGCCTTGTAGACTGAAAGGTTCTTCCTTCTCCTTCCCTAACGGAGCACTTTACCTAATTTCCTGGAAAAAAAAAAGCGTCGAGAGCGCGCTCGCCCGCTCTCCTTTCTCTACCCCATTTCTTATTCAATATACGCCTTGTGGGGTGGCCCCGCCTTTGTTTGAAGGCTACATTCGATTCTGAATAGAGAACTATATCAAGAATCGACCAACTAACAGGACACAATCAGACAAAAATTCAGAGAAGGTTTTCCAAAAAACTCCTAAGACTGAAGTCAAACGGAGGTAGCTTCAGCTCAAGAACAAGCACTCAAACGAGGCGGGGGACCCATGTGAAGCAGACCGGCAGCCAGAGATTCCAATAGGCAAGAACGGTCCACACCAGTATGGGCGCACGGTAGTACTCTCCCCGTGAAGTACGCCACCGGTTAGGTCAAACGTAAGATGGCTTTGTGCGAGAGTGGCAAGAATCAGGTCTGATTTCGCCGGGACGCAGCTCCATTGCCTTTCATGCAGAGGAACCTTCGACGAGGGTTCGTACGATGCCCAAAACCTTACAGTCCACAAGAGCGATTTCGAACATCACTATACGATAATTCTTGGAGAATTGGATGTAGGAGGACTATAATGAGGAGGACGACAGACCAATCACGATCCACTAGACAGGAAAGTGGCTAGTGTGGTTCGAATCCACGTCGTGAGAGGGAGAAAAGGAGGCAACCCTATTTGCTTTCTTTGCTTGCCTTTGGCTTGCAGCATAGAGCTGCGGTAGGGGAGCTTGCTAAATGGAGATCTCTTTTTAGTGCTATCGTGATACCTTGGTAGATCTCGTCTTTAGTCCGTCCCAGGTGGCTTTGGAAAGTCTCGTATTTCTTTAGGTAGAATGATTCTATGTAAAACTACTAGAGTCCGGACTTGCTCTCTCCTCCACTCTTCGCTAGAAGCCATCAATGCCAATAGAAGAGAAGATGGAATGACTTATCCTGGCTACCTATTACAACCCTTACTACATGAGGGATCAATCTCAAAGGCCTACTATTCATGCTATAAAGCTAAAGGGCTCACCCTAAACCTTACTAAAGGCAGGAGATGGAATCTATCCTACATGCGCCTAGCTACAGGAACAGAGCTAGCTCGATAGAATTGGCATGATCTACGACCAACCTGAGCTCTATGCCTTTGGGCGCTAAGGCTTTCTTGGCTAACTAACCCGAGCAACCCACCCTGATGAGCGGCTCGGTTAGCATTAAGTGAGAAGGCACTGAAGAAGATCCATGAGACCTCCGATCAAAGAACAGAATTAGTGCTTTAATTTGACTTCTTTCCATCCATCACCGGACTCGGTCCCGCCGATCGGGAAGATCCAAAGAACCCATCCATTTCAAAAGCAGAATAAATAAAAGAAACGAAAGCCAAAGAGAGAATAAAAGCTTACCGAACCGAGGAGATAAGGAATGAGGCTCCGATCGACGGCATTCCAGAGGTAAGACGACGAGATTCCTCTGAGAATCGGGTACAAGAACGTATTGTCGCCGCAGTTAACGGAAGAGTCCCCGAGGCGAGGACGAAGAGAGCAGAGATTACAAAGAGCGCGAAGAGAGAGCGGTTAGCGAAGAAGCAAATTTCCTCCCATCCATCCCCCTGCTCTAGAAGAGAGATGAAAGGAAAGGGAAAAGATAGTGAGACTAATGGTGCTCAGGATGCACCGTGGACTGAGATTTTCACTAAACCGACTCAAAGAACGAATACAAATGACTGAACTGGTCACTTGACTGCTAAACCGAGGATGTTGACTGTGTTGAAAGACTAGGTCATCGCCCATACTTATCTTATTGGTTGGTTTTAACACTACTCTGTCTGCTATCTGTTTTTTCGATCCGCGACGGCCATCTTGTTATAGATAAGCACGGCACCTGAGAGCGAGCAATGTCATAGCATCTAAAGAGAACGCCATACCGCAATAAACGGCACAGCGACTTCCTCAGTTGAGGTCTAAAGACGTAGGCTGGCGGGTCTAACAGTTCATCCACACGAGTACTTCCATAGTTGTACAGAACTTTATTGTATCAACATTGGTCTTTATTACAAGCATCCACCCAGTGGGATAGCGATAGCTTTTCCACCACAAGACGAAAATCTGTATCACCAAAGAGCCGGTCAAGACCGACGGCAGTCTTCTCGACTGAGTTCCAATCGGGCTTGCAAGCTTCCACGAGCATCCAATAAACCATACAATACACAGGTGTATCAGCTTTAATTCTGGAAAACCTAACCATAGGTCTAACGGTAAAGGCTGGACCCCGCGGGGACTATAATAGATGACAACATGACAAAACCCGTGACGGTTCAACAGAGGATTTAGAGAGTGCGGCGCAGAGTGATATCTTCGATAATAAGCGTAAACGCATGGAGACCCTGCAAGAGGGCGAACCTAAAGATGTGATCGCTGCTACTGAAGAAGTAAAAAACAGTGCATTGATCCTCTTAGCCGAGACCGGACTTAGGTTTGAGTCAAAGCGCACAAAGCGTTTGGCGAACTCAGCGCATCCGATAGTCGAACAAAGAGACTTCGGTTCCGAAATTTAGACTCCAAGCATCTCTGCCATAACCTTACGATACAGATCAGCGATCCCTTAATGCCGCTTGCTGTTCCGCTGATAAAATCTCTCTCGGAAAGGTACTCAAAAGTTGTAAGGGATTTCGGTCTCCAGGAAAGATATTAAAAAGTTGGACCGAGTTGAGGTCAACAACTTCTTTGACTTCTTCCCAAGTAAGGCGATCGATTATATTAGAAACTCCTCCCTTTCGGGATCGGGAAAATATTCAGCAACTATAGGAAATTGCTGTATTTCCACTACTGGAGCGGCCGGCTCGGGGGAAGGAGGCAAGGCCGGCAGATTCAAATCTGGCAGCACTGCACACCCCACCTTGGCGATATGAAAACAGTTGATAAGAAAAAAAATGCACCACTCTAACGAAAACCACAAAGAACAGCGTAAAATTGTATAAATATAGGCAGACTTTGGTTGTACGCTTTGACCTTAGCAGGAAGGGAATATAGAAAGTAAAGAGGAAAAGGCATGACCAGAAGAATTGTGTGAAATAAGTGAATTTATCCAGTTGAGGCATTTGAGAAAAAAGAAATTCTTCCAGAAAGAGACTCCTTCCTGTACGAGGAGTGAACAACTAAACGAGAATTGTGGTTGGTTGTTGACCAACTAACAGCATGGGAAAGATGCACAAACGAAACTGGAAACAACGATTTTATCAGGAGAAACAGAAACTACCTAGACCAACCTGCTATAATAATTCCATAAACACCTTTCAATAAGAATGAGATCAAATCAATAAGAATGAGATCAAAAAGGCTATCATTAGAGCGAATCTCCCCCCCGATTTATTCTTCCAAGCCAAAAGAAAGCGTTCACCGACCTACTTACGTAATTAAAAAAAGTATTTCTTTGTGTCAAGCATATAGCATTCGTTTGTTTAGAATGTCCTTTGAAAAGCTTATGAGATGGATGATTTCTGATTCTTTCTTACTAACAGTCAAATTCAAGTGTATCATCTTTCTATAAGATAAATAAAAAGAGCGAGCGAGAGAATGAAGTTGATCGGATCATAGCTTCATTCATTCCTTTAACCGGAAGGTGGTATCAAACTTACGATAGATGCTTTCCCAGGACTATCCTATCTCAATTCGTATTTGACTAGACTAAAGCCTAAGGCCCTTTCTTGTTAGAAGAGATAGATAGAGTAATCTGCCCTAGGTTTCTTGAAGGTTTAATTCTAGAACCAGCTCTACTACCAACAAAGGAAGTTATCCCTCTCTCTTGCTTATAGTATCTCCAGAGGATGGACTTCTTCTTTCCATAAGGCTATTGATATTGAAGGGAAAGCTTTTGTACTTTCCCAATACCAATCTTCTGGTACAAAGAACACCTACCCAATCTTGAAAGTCTAGTCGAATCATGAAAGTGGCATACCTTTTAGGTTACTACCTTTCCCTTCATCTACCCTACAATCTAATCGTACTTATATTATGAAATTTCGACTTTTTCTTTTTTGTTTGAATTTCCAAAATGAAGTCGTAATCTTAATATACGATACCGCCAAAGGAAAGCAGTCTAGCAGTCAAGTCAAGAATCACACCGCTACCGCTACTCTATGCTTACCATGCCTAGCTCCACGCTAATGAAGTCACTTGGTCCTTACCAGAGTAGAGACTTCGCCTAGGGAGTTGCCTACCCTATCTCTATTCTATCTCTTTCACGTAAACTGAAAGCCAGACATAGAACTCCGTTAACGGGATCAACTACTTCTTTATCTTAATCTTATCTATGATACCAGCAAATTCAACTGAAACGGATTCCATTTGAGAGCGGCATCCATCCCCGTGGTTATTTCAACAAGAAGGTATTCTATATAGCACCGTCTTCTTCCCTCAAACCTGAAAGGGATTGTGAACAAGAAAGGAAGTTAGGCCTTTTCCCTATGCCCAAACCACCAAGACGAGATAATCTGTATCTGATCCTTCCTGGGAGGAGACAGGGTCCAATCAATTGACAACAAAAGGAGTCACTCGTGGCACACTTACTATTTTCCAACTTCTCTGCATCAATGCACTCACTACCTTCTGGGCGTATTCTCTGTATTCTCTCCCTCACAGCTGAGTCAATAGCTGCAGATTCTGATTGCGATAAGAGCGTATTCTTCCTTTTCTGATTCACTTGTTCGAGGAGCAGGTAAGACCCCCAGTTGTTGAGACTCGTCTGCATCCTATCTGCTCTTGTGCTAATGTTGAAAATCGGATTCTCGCCAAAGACAGACATGCACACCATCCCCACGCGAAAGCACTACCTGCTTACTTGCTCTCATGTAGCGAATAAAGTTAGCACTACCTTCCTTATTCGCTTAACGAGAGCTAACCTCTAAGAGATATTTTTTTAAATAAAGCACGGCAATGCACTTCCTTCCCCGGGACACAAACTGAATGAGTCAAGTCTAAGATCCCTCCTAAATGCAGCCGTGATCAACTATACGATGCCACTTGTTTGTCTAAAACCCATTTTCTAATTATAAATAGGCGCGGCTTGGAGCCTTTGATAAGAAGAAAACCCCCTTCAAGCTACCTCTCCTTGAATGCGTAAATTCGATTCTTCCCCCCAAAGCGCAGCCGAATTCCCTGTGTGAAGCATATAGTTTCTGAAGCCCAGTGAGCACTTTCAGACGACTGCCTGAATCAAATAGGATAGGCGGGGGGTCAAGAGACGCATGTACCCAAGCTAGCATCCCTCCGCCTGACGGCCCCTTCCTCGGCCGTAGTGAAGAAGGATTTAGAAGGCTTTTTGTTAAGCTTAAGCATAGTGTTTT